TTTTTATGACTGAGGCAAAATAAGTAGTAGATTTTTAATCTACCCACGAGCTGTAGCTCTAAAATTGCGATGGTTTTTCTCTACTAATCACAAAGACATTGGTACCTTGTATTTATTATTCGGAGTCTGATGTGGAATAGTGGGGACAGGTTTATCCCTCCTTATTCGCTTGGAATTAGGGGTTACAGGTGTCCTAATAGATGAGCAATTTTACAATGTAATTGTCACTGCTCATGCCTTTGTTATAATTTTTTTTATAGTAATGCCCATTATGATTGGAGGTTTTGGAAACTGGATAGTTCCCTTAATAATTGGGGCACCTGATATGAGGTTTCCCCGTATAAATAACATGAGATTTTGATTATTACCCCCATCATTTGTTTTACTTATTGTAAGAAGGTTAGTTGAAGGTGGGGCCGGTACTGGCTGAACAGTTTATCCTCCTTTAAGAGCCACTATTGGACATAGAGGGGCTTCTGTGGACTTAGCAATCTTCTCTCTTCACTTGGCTGGAATGTCTTCCATCTTAGGCGCAGTGAATTTTATTACCACGGTGTATAATATACGCTCTTCTGGGTTAATTATGGAGCGTGTGAATTTATTTGTGTGATCTATTCTAATCACAGTAATTTTGTTATTACTATCCTTACCTGTTCTAGCAGGGGCAATTACTATGTTATTAACTGATCGTAACTTTAATACTACATTTTTTGACCCATCAGGAGGTGGGGACCCTATTCTGTACCAGCATTTGTTTTGATTTTTTGGACACCCCGAGGTATACATTTTAATTCTCCCAGGATTTGGAATTATTTCTCATTTATTATCAGGTCATTCATCAAAAAAACCATTTGGATCATTAGGTATAATTTACGCAATAATCTCAATTGGAGTATTAGGTTTTATCGTTTGGGCTCATCATATATTCACAGTTGGAATAGATGTTGACACTCGGGCTTATTTTACAGCTGCCACTATAGTAATTGCGGTTCCTACAGGGATTAAGGTATTTAGATGATTAATAACATTATTTGGGAGAAAATCTCCCTTAGAGGCATCAATGCACTGGGTTTTAGGATTTATTTTTTTATTTACTTTGGGGGGTCTTACTGGTATTGTTCTTTCTAATTCTTCTCTAGATATTATGTTACATGACACTTATTATGTAGTTGCCCATTTTCATTACGTTTTATCTATAGGGGCCGTATTTGCTATTTTTGCAGGTTTTATCTATTGGTTTCCTGTAATTACAGGACTTCACCTAAATGAAAAGCTATGTAAAGCCCATTTTTATATTATGTTTATATCGGTAAATATAACTTTTTTTCCACAACATTTTCTTGGTCTAGCCGGAATACCTCGTCGATATGTAGATTATCCTGACTCATATATTATATGAAATCAATTCTCATCAGCAGGGTCTCTAATGTCAATTATCAGTGTAATAATGTTTGTATATATTGTATGAGAAGGATTAGTATGTCAACGAGGGTATATATTCAGAACAGCTCCGGCTTTCTTCCGTGAATGAGAATCAAACTTACCTCATAGTTTTCACACTAATAGAGAACCTTCCGCAACTGTTCTCTGTTAATATATAGTAATCTTTAGTTTTATATCAGGCTTATTAATTAATATTACTACAATAGGATTATAAAAGTTAACATACTTTATAAAGGAGAAGGTTTGATTTGCATTTAAAAAGAGGGTCCGCCCCTGTTAACTGGCAGGTTTACGGAGAAGGCTCGTAACCTCTTGTGTTCTATCACTAATATAAGCTCGGTTGTATTTTGATTTTTAATATAAGGGATGGATGTTTTATCTCCGTGTCAATTACCTGACATGTTCTTATCAATTATAAGACCTTATTATTAAATATGGCATGACATATTATGTGAAGCTATATCTTGTGAGGACTAATAAGCTTAGGAGTGAGAGCTTCCCCGCCTGATCTATAATTATGTGTGCTCTTAACATTGACTTAGCCCCCTGCTAGTACCTACTGTTTACCTTAGCTGTCTGAAGTTTTTTGAGGTTACTATATGTTCTATTAATTTAGGGCTAAGATGCCCCTTAAAAGCAGTTTTCTGAAAATTGTAACTTTGGAAGTTATCGGATGGCCCTAAGGTCACTTTTAAAAACTCAACATCATTTGAGCAAGTACGTTTGTTTTTAGAGGTTAAGTAGTATAATATGTACGTATCACTTACAATGATAAGGATCGTGATCTTTCTTTTAAGCGACTTAACTTACCGCTATTATTAAATAGTAATATTGACTAGATCTTTAGGTTACGCAAGTTAGTGAGCACGGGCCGAAGGGGTATAGATCTACCTTTTGTATAATGGAGTGACTAGAATAATTAGGGGATTTTTTTTCCTTGTTCACGATAGGGGATGAGCTAGCTGTATATTTTTTACTTAAAAATATGAGACTAAGGATAGTTGATCCTAAGCATGACCAGACAAGCTTCTATTTATGAATCTTGTTGCAATAAGGTTCTCATAAGTACAGTTAGGGGTGAAAGGCTTAACAACTTCCCAAATATCTTGATGCTAACTAAAAGTATTTAGTACTATTATTATGATTTAAGACAGTTTTATAGAGATTAGCCTCTAGAACGTTCTCTGGAAAATTAAATTGATATTAGGCTTGGTGGAAGCTAGGCTTAGTTTTTATTTAACATTAAACCTAGGTTAAATTTCAGGTTAGTCCTTAGCTCCCTCTCATTAATATTTTAGGAGGTTAATAATGTTATTATTAGTAAATTAGTAAATACTGTATTGAGTAATTAAACTTAATGAACTCGGCAAAACTTTCTTTCAACTGTTTATCAAAAACATAGCCCCCCGCTTAAAATTAGAGTTTATGGGGGGTGACCTCTGCTCAATGATCTATTAAGATTAAATAGCCGCAGTACCCTGACTGTGCTAAGGTAGCATAATCATTTGGCTTTTAATTGGAGTCTAGGATGAAAGGGGCCAATGGAAGAAGACTGTATTAGGTTTAATACTTTGAAGTTGCTTAATAGGTGAAAATACCTATATATATACACATAGGACGAGAAGACCCTAAGAGTTTTAATAAATTTGCAGGGTGAATTAGATTTCATGTTTAGAGAAAATTATAATTTGCCATTACATCGTAGATTTTGCTGGGGCGGCAGGTCTTCAAATAGGTCTAACAAGATTTTAATGTAAGCTATACGTGTCTATTTATAATCAGCTAGGATAAACTACCTTAGGGATAACAGCATTATTCTTATGAGAGATTGTGACCTCGATGTTGGACTAGGTACCCTGATTACCAGAAGTAATCAGGTTATGTTCTGTTCGAACACCCGATACCTACATGATCTGAGTTCAGACCGGCGTAAGCNAGGTCAGATTCTATCCATTATTAAAAGTCATATAGTACGAAAGGAAAAATTATGGCTATTTTCTTTAATTGAAAAACAAATTATTTATTAGGCTAACTTGGCAGAATTATGCGTAAGACTTAGGATCTTATAATAACCTATGAAACAGGTTAGGTAGTACTTTTGTTAGCCCATATTATTTTGTTCCTTCTTTGCTTTGTGGTGTTTACATTTTGTATAAGGTTAGCCCCATTGCAGCTTGTTATATTGTTACTACTAATAGGAATTCTTTCCTGCACCATAGTTGCCACGACATTAAGGAGGTGGGTATCTTATCTGTTATTCCTAGTGTATATTGGGGGAATTTTGATTCTATTTATGTTTTTAATTTTCCTGTCAACCAATCAACAAATAAAAGGCAGTCAGTTTAGGATTGAATATATATGCCTGGTGCTATCATGTATTGCCCCATGATCCTTACTAGTCGACTTGGATATGAAGAACGCTTTGGGATTCACCCTGGGTGAATCCCTTAGCTTTGAAATAAGGGTATGAGGGTTATATGTAGCATTCTTCTTGCTGCTTATTTTTCTGGGAGTGAGGGAGGTATTAAGCCTACAGGGGCGAATCATTAAGGTTAGCTATGAGTAAACAATCTTCCCGATTTCTATTTATTATTTATGTATTACTATTATTTTTTGGTTCAATTTGAAGGTTAGTTTTTAGTACAAGCCACTCTGTAGTGATTTCTGATGTAACCTTATTTTCCATTAATAGAGTCTCTATTTCAATATCTTGGGTGTTAGATCCTATCAGTTTAAGGTTTAGGGCCGTAGTTGTATTAGTAGCCTCTAGGGTCTTTATGTTTAGTTCCAGATATATATCTGATGATGCTTATTCATATCGTTTTACGGGCTTATTATTTTTATTTGTCTTATCAATACTAGTGTTAATTTACTCTCAGTCATATCTTACACTTTTAATAGGCTGAGATGGTCTTGGGGTTACATCTTTTTTACTAATTATTTATTATAGCAATAAATCTAGTCTTGAGTCAGGGTTCCTGACCTTAATAATTAACCGTTTGGGAGATGTGCTTATTATAATTTCTATTATTTCTATTATTCCTATAGGATACTCTCTGATTTTTTATCCTTTGAGTGATATGGCTTTGAGGACGTTATTCTTACTTATCACCTTGGCCGGACTTACGAAAAGAGCTCAGTACCCATTTAGGTCATGACTTCCCGCTGCTATAGCTGCTCCTACTCCAGTAAGAGCACTCGTTCATTCTTCGACTTTAGTTACTGCTGGAATTTACTTGATTTTACGTTACTTAATAGTTCCTTCTATAAATTTTGAGTTCTTTTCGTCTATTCTATTATTCACTGGTAGAACTACTTGTCTTCTTGGCGGAGCAGCAGCTATAGTTGAGAATGATATTAAAAAGTTAATTGCTTTGTCAACCTTAAGACAACTTGGGGTTATAGTGGTCAGCCTTAGGTTAGGGGCATTTGAGCTAACCTTATATCATTTATATTCTCATGCTATATTCAAAGCTCTACTATTTATTGCAGCCGGATATATCCTAATGATATCATATGGAACTCAAGACCTCCGCCTCCTAGGGGGTATCTTAAAATATAACCCCGCTCTAGCTTTTTACTTTATTCTTCCCTCATTGTGCTTAATAGGGATACCTTTTGTGACTGGTTTCTACTCAAAACATACACTTTTAGAGATCATAATAACCAGAAGAGTTAATTCCATTAGGTTGATTTTTTTATTTATCTCAGTTGTATTTAGCTCTGGGTATGTTATTCGATTGTTAAGCATTATAATTAAAGCAGAAGTTCTTCCTCTTCTCACTTCTAATAATATACCTTTATATAATTACTTTCCTATGGTTGTATTAAGTTTAATAAGAATTATATTTGGGTTTTTCTACTCAGTAAATGAATTTGGCTATGTTCATAATAGTAGAATTAGGTATGCAATAGGAATATGATTAATAGTACTTTTACCAATAGGGGTGGTAGTAGGGTTGTTAAATTTTAAGCTACCACATAGTTTAAGATGGCTTTTATCCACTATGCTTTTTTTAAGCCCTCTATCTAAAAATCTAGTGTATTTGCATACTCCAATTTCCAAAGCAATTTCAACTCTCGACTTAGGATGATTAGAGCCTTATAATTCTATTGAGCAGGTTAAATCCCTACACAAATGAGTTATAGGTACATTTATATGGCCCCGTGGCTCTTTTGGATTTCAACAAAGCCTAACTGTTTTCATTGTGATTAGGTTATGAGTGTTATTATTATATTAGCTTCACTAATAATATGTTTATGTGTTTTAGTTTCTGTAGCGTTTTATACTCTTCTTGAGCGTAAAATTTTAAGATATATTCAAAACCGCAAAGGTCCCAATGTGGTGTCCTTCTGTGGAATTCTCCAGCCTATTGCTGACGCGATCAAGCTCTTCTCCAAAGAGACATTTTTTTTTACTAAAAGAAACAAGTGGGTCTATGTAGGTAGGGCTATATTTGGGTTTATGGTAATGTACTCTGCTTGAATTTTAATACCAAGTGATTATCAAGTTATGGGTTTTTTTTGCAGGGGAATTTTGTACTTATGCATTAGGACCCTAAATGTCTATATAGTTTTAGGGGCAGGCTGGTCCTCAAATTCTATTTACTCTCTATTGGGGTCTTATCGAGCTGGTGCTCAAGTTTTATCATACGAGGTTTCTTTAGTCTTTATTTTTTTGATTCCTATGGTAACTATGCTGAGATATAGCTTATCTGATGTAAAAACTGGTGCTTCGTTAGTTTTACTAATTCCAATCTGCCTTGCTATCTGATTTACTACGGCTGTAGCTGAGACTAATCGTGCTCCTTTTGACTTTGCTGAGGGTGAGTCCGAGCTAGTTTCAGGGTTCAATACTGAATATCACGGGGCTCTTTTCTCAATTTTGTTTCTATCTGAGTACTCTTCAATTTTATTTATTTCTCTGATTACAGTTATCCTTATGTTTTGGACTAATTATACATTACAAATGGTACTATACACTTTGATTGTTGCTTTACTTTTCTTAGTGTGTCGAGGTGTATTTCCTCGCCTGCGTTATGATCTGTTAATAATATTATGCTGAAAATCATTTCTGCCAATGATTCTGGGTGTTTTAATGTTTAGAATAAGCGCCCAATTATTAATATAATTTTAATCTTAGTCTTTTTCTCCTAAGATTAGCTAATGAAACTTAGACTTGCAGTATTACTTTTATCAATGATAATTATGTGCTCTTCATCCTTAATTGTTAACTCTTCTCGATGTATTTCTTCTTTAATAATCCTAGAAGGAATAACCCTTATGATGCTTGTTTCAATATTGTATTTTCTTAATATGACGGCTAGAATACAGCTAATTGTATTATTGTTATGTGTTGCCGTTATAGAGGCTACCATTGGTTTTATAATTCTAATTAATATTGTACGAATTTCTAGTAATGACATAATTTTATTTATGTCGTGTACCAGGAAGTTATAGCATGATTTTCTTATATTGACTTTGCGAAAAACTCAAATTATTGAAAGCCTTCTGAGACTCCCTAGCCCTATAAATATCTCTATTTGGTGAAATGGGGGCTCCATTTTAGGGATAATATTATTAATTCAAATTATCACAGGAGTAATCTTATCATTTCACTATACAGCTGATATAACACAAACTTTTAGGTCAGTAATTCATTTAATGCGAGATGTACCAGCCGGATGAATAATTCGTTCTATTCATGCGAACGGAGCTTCAATTTTCTTCATATTTATTTACTTACATATAGCTCGCGGCTTATACTATCAAAGCTATCTTAGTCAGCCTCGAACTTGAATAGTAGGTGTTACTATTTTTTTAGTAAGGATAGCAACGGCTTTCCTTGGTTACGTTCTACCCTGGGGTCAAATATCATTCTGAGGGGCTACTGTCATTACTAATTTGTTATCAGCAATTCCTTATGTGGGGGAGTCAATTGTTCAGTGGGTATGAGGTGGTTTCTCTGTAGGCCAGGCTACTCTGAATCGATTTTTTTCATTACACTTTTTGATACCTTTCATTATTGCTGGGCTGTCTGCTCTTCATATTTTATTTTTACATGAATCTGGATCCTCGAACCCACTCGGATTAACTAGACATATTAATAAAATTTCATTCCATCCTTATTTTACTATTAAAGACATCGTAGGTGGATTAATAGTACTAGTAGTGCTTTCTGCCTTAGTAATATTTTTCCCTAATATGCTCATTGACCCGGAAAACTACATTCCAGCAAACCCTATGGTTACTCCAGTCCACATCCAGCCCGAGTGATATTTTTTATTTGCTTATGCAATTTTACGATCTATTCCATCAAAATTAGGAGGAGTAGTTGCTCTAGTTATGTCAGTTATTATTTTCTATTTTTTACCCTTAGGAATAACAAGTTACTCAGTTCCATCGTGTGTAAACCCTGTTTACCAAATTTTGTTTTGAAGTTTCCTCAGGATTTTTGTATTACTAACCTGGTTAGGTTCATGTCCAATTGAAGAACCTTATTTAACTTTAAGAAAACCTATGGCTTTAATATATTTTATAGTTTTAGTAATATTACCTATAAGCAGAGAAGGCTGAGCATGAACCNTTCGGTGTTAAATTAAGGTTAGTTAATCTAAATAATACTAAGTCGTCAACCTAGAGTTGCTGGGTCACTAGCACCTTAATTAGTAATTAACTCACGCTGAAATAGTTTAAAGTAAAAACGTGAAATTGCAAATTTTAAGATGGCACATATCCTTTCGGTTTTATGTTATACTATCAGAAATGTTAAAGTAGCTTATTTAAAGTAATATCCTGAAGAGATATAGATAGGGCAAGCCCTCGTTAGCATAAAAATGAGTATATGAGGACAAATAAGCTTAATAGATCCAGCTTCTCCGATTCAGTCGGAGATAATCCTATTTCATGATCATGCTATAATTTTACTTATTGGCGTTTTTACATTGGTAAGGCTAGTAGGTATATCAATTTTACAAAGCTCATTCACTTGCCGAACTATTCACGAAGCACAAACATTAGAAACGGTATGGACGGTAGTCCCTGCATTACTTTTAATTTGGTTGGCTCTTCCTAGATTACGTTTACTATACTCATTAGACGAACACTCTCAGGCTGTGAATACCTTGAAATCAATTGGTCACCAATGATATTGAAGATACGAGGATTCTATAATTGGAGGGGTTACTTTTGACTCATATATAATTCAAGAAAAAGACCTAGAGGCTGGCATATTTCGTTTGCTAGAAGTAGATGCTCGACCTATAATTCCATTAAACTTAAGTACTAATGTTATAACTACATCTGCGGATGTCATTCACGCATGGGCGCTCCCTTCCATAGGAGTAAAAATAGACTCGGTACCAGGACGGCTAAATAGAATGTCTATGAAGCCATCAATTCCTGGTGTATATTATGGACAATGCTCTGAAATTTGTGGAGCCAATCATTCTTTTATACCAATCGCTGTAGAAGTAGTGTGCTTAGAAAGGTTCTAAGTAACTATTTTTGAATTTGCTCATCATTTCTTAATATAATCCTTTTGATGGCTGAAATAAGGCGATAGACTGTAAATCTAACCATGAGGTTATTACCTCTCAGGCTTAATAGGATAAATATAATTCTGATGGCCTTCAAAGCCATAGGTAGAGTAAGTTCTCTTTAGCTTGATTTTAGATAGTATAGAAGTACGTTTACCTTCCAAGTAAGAAGTCTCGTTAGATTGAGTCTACCATGATAGGTTAAAGAAACTGTAGGTCTGTGGAGCCTAAGTTCCGTTAGGTCATGGTATAAAGTGGAATTCTTAGTTGGTGTAAGGTCACGATAAATTTTGAATTTATAGGAAGGCATTGCCCTATAAGAAATAAGTCCTAAAACATGCATGGATCACCAGGGAAAAAATCCTTAATAAGATCTTAAGTCTTACGCATAACTCTGCCACTGGCAGGTGAACTTATGTAAAAAGGAGATTAGGATTTGTCTGAGACGAAGAGTAGGTTTTAGCACCTTTTATATGTGAGCATACCATTACTTTTGGGCTCCTATAAGAAAGGGAGATTCTTAGACATAAAATCAAGAATCTTATAATCAAGAAGTAGGCTAAGGCGTTATGGGGGCTTAACTGAGGCATAATGGGTTTAGTAGATTTACTTGATCTCTCTTTTAATTAACAGTTAAATGCTTCAACATAAGCTTTACTAAATTTAGTTAATTTTTTATGGATGCTCAGCTATATATAACCTTAGTAGGAGAGTTAAAATATAGCTCTGAATCACTCTTACAAAAAATTCAAACAATTCATATATCAATATTGCCAAGCATAGAGAAATTATTACTATGTAAGGTCCGAAGGCTGATAATGGGATAGCAATTAGACCTAAAACAATATGTCCAGCACTAATATTTGCTACTAACCGTACAGTTAATGTTAGAGGCCGAATTAAAATTCTTACGGTCTCAATTAAGATTAGTAAGGGTATTATTCCAAGAGGAGCTCCACTAGGGGCTAGGTGAGCTAAAGCTTGTGTGGGTGCATATAGGACTCCCGAAAAAAGAAGAAGGGCCCATATAAATAATGAAATTGAAGAAACAACTACTAAGTTAGAAGTAAAGCCATATACTCATGGCGTTAAACCTAAAATATTTGTAGCCATAATAACAATAAAAATTACAATTAGGGATGGTTGTGCTCATCAATAAGCTTTGATTGTAAGAGAATTTCACATCTTGGAAGATGAAACCATTATAGTTTGGTTTGAAGAAGAAACTCACCTTCTAGAAAATATTAAGGTCAATATTACAAGAACTGGAAGCGTGTAAGCAAATTTTGACCCACCATCGAGGGATGAGAATAAGTCTGAGAGCATTGTGGACCCCTAGAGGAAATTAAACTGATTTCCTAAGGTTAAGGCCGAAACTTAATGCGAAAAATTCGCTTCTAGGAAAACTATGTAGCCCATAAGGTAAATTTTACCTCCTACGCCTCGAAAAGGCATGTGTACTCATATATACTACTATGGGTTGAGGGGCAAGTTCCCTTACCCCTACTGTGTTACGACTTATCTCGTGTTATCCATGAGAGTGACGGGCGATTTGTACACAAGAGTTAGTAAAAATTCATAAAGTAAAATCCATTTCTAAATTACTTTCAAGTCCAATTTCAGCTTCATGGTTTAATATAAGCATCCAAATTTAGTAACTGTAAGTGTAACTCGCATGCAGCCCCCTATATTGGCTGCACCTTGATCTGACTTTCTCTATTAAGCTCAAATATTATTTCATGCTTATTAGAGCTTGGCCTTTTGATTAGAAAAGACCAGTAGACGACGGCATACAAACTTTAGATAAGGGTGAGAATAACTTGGGGATTATCAATTACTGTGTAAGTTCCCCTGAAGGTTAACTTTTGCCGCCATGTTGTTTTAGTTTAAATTTTAAAAATTGTGTTACTAAGAGATTATACATAGTCTGACTCCTAATAACAGGGTATCTAATCCTGGTTTATATCTGGAGGTTAAAATAGCTGAGTTTTATATTATACAGAATAGAGAAGGAAATAGTACGCCATTTCACTAGTCGTACTTATTGGGCTGTAGTTTTAGTTAAAAAATTAAGTTATACTGCTATCTGTTCTCTGGTAATTTCTATAACTAAGTTAAAGTTTGACCGCGGCTGCTGGCACTTTATTTAGCCACTAAATACTTAAACTTATAGATATTTTGAAAAAGTTTAGATTAGTGGGCTATATTTATGTCTCCATAATTGTATAATATTATCCTCTGGGTTAGTAAATAAATCGCGGTAACTCCCATGTAGGTACTGACTGAACTTATAGAATTGAACTATAGCAAAATACTGGATTTGGCCTTTAAAGACATTTAATCATTTCTGGGTTATGAGCCCAGTAGCTTTTCATTTTAGCTTATTTAAAGGTTAGGTTCAATCTAGAACTCCATTATATCACTCGTAAAATAAGCCCCCAATAAGCACTCTGAAAAACGTAATAATATATATTCCTAAATGTAATTGGGGGAAAAGTAATGACCTATATAGAAGGGGAAGAGCTACAACTGTTTCTACATCAAAAATCAAAAAAAATATTATTAATAGGATGAATCGAGTAGAAAACGGAGTCCGTGTAGGGCCTAATGGGTCAAATCCACATTCAAATGTGGTTATCTTTTCAGTTAAGTTTAATGGGCTTGTTCATTTAATTATAGAGGACACCCAAAGTAAAGCTAAGCATAGCGCACAAGAAATTGGGACCATTATGTACATAATTTAGTGGTAAGTTTTATACCTTAAAGGACTTTCAAAATCCATATTTTGACTAAATACGTTATTTGTTTAATATAATATCAGATAGAAGGGGAATAATTAAAGCTGCTAACTTTGATTGGGGGTAAATAATACTCCACTTCTACGTAAACATAATGGCAAGGTGTGCTTTTATCTTATTAGTAAGAGCTTTGAAAGTTCGAAGCCGTTACATTTGTTTAGTTATTTGAATAATGATAAGGTTGATTTTGATATGCTCAAGGTATCAAAACTTCTCCTGAACTGAGGACATATTTATTGTGGGTTCTCCTATAAGAACTGTTCTATGCTGATTAAGAATATTTATTATTATATGTAGAAGACTAGCAACTATTAGTGAGCGGAGACCATGATATTGATTATCTATCACATTTATGGCAGGAGTTTTAATTTCTTGTTTTTCAATAAGAAATCTTATTAGGTTTTATGTGATATTTGAGGTTAGATTAATCCCAATAGTAATATTAATTATTGGTTGAGGATATCAACCAGAACGATTAATAGCTACTAGGTATATGGTGATATACACCGTGGTTGCTTCTTTACCTATACTATTAGTAATTTTGCACATTTTTTATACCTATGAAAGGCTGAATATTTACACCTTAAAGTGTCTACTAGTGTCCATTAATCCAGTGGTTTTATTAGTCTTGATGTTACCTTTTTTAGTCAAACTTCCAATCTATGGGTTACATTTATGACTTCCTAAAGCGCATGTTGAGGCTCCTTTAGCTGGTTCAATAATTCTAGCAGGGGTGTTATTAAAGCTGGGAGGGTATGGTTTATTTTTAATCACATTGTTATTTTTTAGAGAGGAGGCTATCAAAATTACAGCAGTAATTATATTGGCTATTTGAGGTAGGTTATTAGCTAGAGTAATATGTATACGCCAGAATGACTTAAAAGCGATAGTTGCTTATTCCTCAGTGGTACATATGGGCGTAGTAGTGTTAGGGATTTTAAAAGGGTTGCAATGGGGCATCTTTGGCTCATTGTTAATAATGCTTTCTCATGGGTTTGTTTCCTCGGCCTTATTTCTAGCAGCTTATATAACTTATAAAAAAGTAGGAAGGCGAAGGCTTTCTTACGTAAGGGGTATACTTTTCTTATATCCCTTTATAGCAATGTTATGATTTATTTTGTGTTCCTTGAATATAGGTATCCCGCCCTCATTAAACTTAATTAGAGAGGTGGTTATGATTCCTGTTGCTTGAGTTTTGAGTATAGGGAGAGTGATTGTCATTGGCTTTTTTATATTTATTAGAGCTGCCTATAATATATATATGTATTCGCTAGTTAATCACGGTATAGTAAAACCTAATCTTCTTCCTAGTACTTTAACGGGAGAAGCAATATTGTTAAGATTAATAATTCATATTATACCAATAATGTTTTTATTTAAGATGAGGGGAATTGTAAAGTGATAATGAGATATACAAGTGACTAGATGGGTAATGTTTACCTTCAATGAATTACAAATTCAGCGCTTTGACTAAGCTACTATCTAGATGAGCCTCATCAATAAATTCTAACATAGAGGAATAGCCATACTACGTCTACGAAATGTCAATACCAAGCAGCAGCTAGTAAACCAACGTGATGATCCTTTGAGAAGTGGTAGAAGTATAAGCGTAGAAGACACACTAGTAAAAAGATAGATCCAACTAGTACATGTAGACCATGAAATCCTGTAGCTATAAAAAACACTCTACCATAGACTCTGTCAGCAATAGTAAAAGAAGTTTCTTTATATTCCATTAATTGGAGTCTGAGAAAGTATACACCTAAAAGGAATGTAATGGCGAGAGCTTGGATTCCCTTTCAATACTTTCCTTCTTGGATAGCATGATGGGCCCATGTAATCCTTACTCCAGATAATAATAGTACCCTGGTATTGAGAAGGGGAACCTGAAATGGATTTAAGGGTTTAATTCCAACTGGAGGTCATGTTGATCCAATTTCAATAGAAGGAACTAAACTTCTATGGAAATAAGCCCAAAAAAACGCTACAAAAAAGAATACTTCTGAGAGAATAAATAAGGATATCCCTATCTTGATTCCAGTTACGACATAAGAAGTATGATGCCCCTGAAATGTGGATTCTCGAATAACATCCCGCCATCACAAGAATGCAACTATTCCAGTCAGTAATCTTCTAACGATCAGTAAGATGGCTCTGTGAAACCGAGTATATATAATAAATCCTACAGGCATGTTAAAAATTCTAAGAGATGCAAGTAGAGGTCAAGGGCTTATTTCTACTAAGTGAAAAGGAGTCTTTCCTCTTAAAGTTTTAAAAGCATGTCTTTTGATAGAAGTTGAACTGGTGTTGATTTTATTCATTTTATTTTATTAAATATAGCGGTTCATATTGAGGTATAAAAATTTATTGAAAGGCAGCCGCCGGAGGACGGGCTTTGTTGATGTCAAAGATTACATGGGTGAATTCCTATGCTACCTTAGTGGTAAGATTATTACTGCTTACTTCAACTTTAGTATTGATTGGTAGTGCTTTCCTAATAGGTGATATTATTTTAACGTGATTAATAATAGAAGTATCTATATTAACATTCTTATGTTGGGCAGGAATTACAAAGTATAATAGATTAACTTCCGAAGGATTGATATTTTACTTTGTCTCTCAAAGTTACTCTGGAATCTTTATAATTGTAGTAATGATTTGAAATATTTACTTCCCTTCAAATATTGATTTACTTTGTATTGTAGCTACTATCATACTAGGTATTAAAATTGGATTATTTCCTTTGCATTTTTGGGTATACCCGACTGTATTATCTTTAGAATGATCCTCATTATTGTTAATAATAACCGTTTTGAAAATTGTACCGTTAGGGCTGGCACATGAATTTATATTTCTAGTAGGAAGTCCAGATCAGTTCCCCTCCAGAATAACGTTATGGATAGCGATAAGAATCTTAAGACTAATATTTGGAACAATTTATGGACTAGGAGCTTCTTCCTTACGGCACATGCTTGCGGCTTCATCAATTGTACATGGCGGCTGGTTGGTGCTTGGAATAATGTCTTATTCAATATGGTGATACTTCTTAGGTTATTTTCTAAGAATATGTATACTAATTACCTCAATTGAAAAACAGGAGTGATATAATGTAGGATTATACTTGCTAATATTAGGAGGGCTACCTCCTTTCCTGATATTTGTACTCAAAATATATGTCCTAGCAAAGGGGGTTCTTACAGGAGTCTACGTGAGGATATTGACTGTAGCCGCCCTCAGGGCAGCTATCAGTCTATTTTACTATTTAAAGTTTAGTTATTCGTTCATATTAAGAAGAGTTTATTTTAAGCCCTCACTTCAATTAATTAAGCTTCTATTAATATCTTTTCTCTTTAGTGGATCTTTGAGAATCCTTCTGGTCATGAGGTTTTTCTAGATCT